TGAGTCTCTGCACCTATCCTTTTTTTATTCTTGCTTTCTGAATCTTTCTTTTTTGCTTTTGACAAAAGGAGTTGGCTCAGGATTGCCCATTTTTATTAATTCCAGGGTTTCTCTGAATTTGAAAGTTTTCACTTAGTAGGTCTCCATACTAAGGCTCAAGCCAATTAAGTCCGTAGCGTCTACCGATTTCGCCATATCCCCCTTTTTTGTAAGATTTAGGATCTCCATGTGATGTCCTTCCCTTTTATTCTTTCATTTCTGACAGAACCGTCGAATTCATTCGATTTAATATGGATTACTATACCGAAAAATGCTTTCTCCATTTTCATTTTTTTTTTCTATCTTCTTTCATCTCTATTTGAAGTCTCTATTTGACTTTAATTTTGTCTAATCAGACATGATTCTATCCTTTCTGTAGCTACAATTCAATATCGAGGGATATATACCACCTATATCCTCCGACCCGTTCATTCTTGAATGCAATTTTGAATACTCAAAGGGTCGATTCTTTTTTGTCATCATAGTCTACGACTACACACAGAAGAATATCTTATTACGTTAATATAATCCCGAGTTCTTCTTTATCGATTCTCATTTTTTTATTCTTGTTTATTTTAGGTTTTCTTAAGGCAGACTCTTATAACTCTATATAACTCTAATAGTTATCCATTTCTTAGAATTAATTATAGATATAATGAAAATTGTCATAATGAATTTTTGTTTTAATTTCGATTTGAAATGGATTTGACCTAGCTCTACGAAAAATAGAAAAAAATTGCATATGATTTCTAAATCTAATTGAAATAGAATCTAATCGTTCTAGACGAAAAATAGAATCTATAAAAAAGGAAAAAAACTAAAGTCAATATTTCTATTTATTTGAATTTGATTTATATCATAAAAGAATAAAAATGAATAAGCTTACACTAAAATGTAGTTTATTGAATGGCAGTGCATGTATAATTTCTGGGAGCCCGCTTAGCTCAGAGGTTAGAGCATCGCATTTGTAATGCGATGGTCATCGGTTCGAGTCCGATAGCCGGCTTTTTCTATTTTTAGTTGGATTTGTGCTTTATATATCTATTTTTATTTGAAATCGAAGAACAAAGAAAAGAATAAGGTTAAGGGTGCCTTTCCCTTCTTCAAAATGATCGATTATGTTGTAGAAACTTCCACCTAGGAATAAAAAGAAAAGGGTTCAATCTCGGCAGACCAAATTAGGAAAACTCTTTCTTTCCTTTTTTTTTTTACTTACATATTTTAATACAAAATATAGAATTATATATATATTTTGTATATGATGTATATACAACCCATTTCATTATTCATTGGAAGACAACACTTCAGCGGATTTCGTTTCATTTATCATTTAGTTCAGTTTTAATTTCGGTTTTTTTGTAAAATCGAATATATATATATAAATAGAAATAAATAAAATAAAAAAAGAAAGGAGTCTTTATGTCGCGTTACCGAGGGCCTCGTTTCAAAAAAATACGCCGTCTAGGGGCTTTACCCGGACTAACTAATAAAAGGCCTAGAGCCGGAAGTGATCTTAGAAACCAATCACGTTCCGGGAAAAGATCTCAATATCGTATTCGTCTGGAAGAAAAACAAAAATTACGTTTTCATTATGGTATTACAGAACGACAATTACTTAAATACGTTCGTATCGCCAGAAAAGCCAAAGGGTCAACAGGTCAGGTTTTACTACAATTACTTGAAATGCGTTTGGATAACATCCTTTTTCGCTTCGGCATGGCTCCGACTATTCCTGGAGCCCGCCAATTAGTTAACCATAGACATATTTTAGTTAACGGCCATATAGTCGATATACCAAGTTATCGTTGCAAACCCAAGGATACTATTATGGCGAGGGATGAACAAAAATCTAGAGCTCTAATTCAAAATTCTCTTGATTTATCCCCCCGTGAGGAATTACCTAAACATTTGACCCTTAACCCATTTCCATATAAAGGATTAATCAATCAAATAATAGATAGCAAGTGGGTCGGTTTGAAAATCAATGAATTGCTGGTGGTAGAATATTATTCTCGTCAGACGTAACCCTAACTAAAGTACAAAAGAAAGGGGTTCGGACAATTTGGCCCCTTTCCTTTGGAAAAGGAAAATGACTTAAGGTTAAAAGTCGGGGGTTTGCCCCAGATTTTCCCTCGCTCATATATTCTATCCCATCCCGGTTTTTCCTATTCACTAGATTGACAGAAAAATTTTCACTCTTTGTCTATTCTTTTATTTCCAGTATTTTAGGTATCGCAGCAAGTCGAAATAGGAAAAAATTGATATAAAAATAAAAGAAGGATCAAACTCTTATTCTTATGTTCTAAATAAAGATAAAGTATTTCTTGTTGTTTGATTTGTTAAAGTTAGAAATGTTGGCGAATTCAATCAGGTGAAAATAAAATACGGAAAGAGAGGGATTCGAACCCTCGGTAAACAAAAGCCTACATAGCAGTTCCAATGCTACGCCTTGAACCGCTCGGCCATCTCTCCTACACAATGATTATGACTGATAAACCGAAGAAATAGCGAGTCATTCCTATGTTCATATTTCTATTACTATTCGATTTTTGTTTGGATAGGTACGACTAGGATTAACGCACCAATACTATACTATTTTAGTATAAACAAACTACTAATAGAATGGAATGAGTAGTAATGTAATAGAAGATTTTTTCGAAAAAATCTTTCTTCGTAGGATTTGATTAGATTTGATTAAATTAAAAAAAAAACAAGTTTTTCCTTGTTATATTATATATTTATTGATTCATAGTTGCGAAGATGATGTTCCTATCCTTTATTCTATAATCCGATATTTACATATAGATAATTATAATATACGGGATTCGATCAATTAATTAAAACGAATCGACTCAACGGATTGATGGGTTTATGGTTTTTAGATTATAGACGATTAATGGATCCTCTTTGATCATAGTTCGATTTTTATTTCCACTACAATTCCATAAAATTCTCAAAAAAGAAATTCGAAAATTTCCGTCGAATTTTAACGTGCTCACCAACAAATCTCTTAAATTTTCCAGCGATTCTCTTTCCATCATAGAATGATTATTTGATTCTTTTTCCTTTCGTTTTTCGATCAAAACTTTTTTTGATCTGATCGAAAAATTCTTTGATTCTTCCGCTTCGATGAAATCGGAATAGCTGCCATACTGCACTACTCAATTTGATTTGTATGAATTCAAATGGGATTCAACTCTTTCTTTTTGATTCTTGAAAAAGGAGTTGGGGACATTTGGAACAATTCGAATAAATAAAATAGAAGTATATGTAGTAGTCACAAATTGGTATCTTTATTGAAATTTTTTTGTTTGGAAAGGAATCCTTTTTTATGTTATTTTGTACTGTACAAATTCTTTATTTGTGTAATCGTTTTCCCAATAAATTAAGGGGTAATGAGAAGAATTTTAGAATGGATTGATACCTATGTCTAGATCGCGGATAAATGGAAATTTTATTGATAAGACCTTTTCAATTGTGGCCAATATCTTATTACGACTAATTCCGACAACTTCAGGAGAAAAAGAGGCATTTACTTATTACAGAGATGGTGTGATTTGATTTTCTTTATTATTTTGTTTCTTTTTACTGCTCCTAGTCTTAGGAGAAAAGCACACGCTTCGGGATAGTAAAGAACAAATATTCTTATTCCAGATTATAGAAACAAACCTACGCTTGTTGAAGGTGAAGTTTAGAAATAGAACGATTCCTTCTGTCGTGTATCCCCGATTGATGCAACCTCAAATACTATGCTTCATTTATAGATTTTTGTATTGAACGAAAGGTTACACCTTTGTGTTTTGTATTACAGGTCAATCTTACTTCCTAGTAATATAGTACCAATAGGAGGCATAGGGGAAGAAGCACTACACCTAGCAATCGACAACACAAAAGCTTTGTTAAAAATTACTTACCTACTCCCTTTCTTATCTGGGTTAGGACTAAGAAGAATGGTTGGGCCAACAAACATCCATCTCGTTCGTACTTTGGATACCCGTAGAACCATCGAAGACTGTTGAAGTGACTATTTCCTGGAAATTAGGAGGCGTTGAGAACAAAGGAATTGTTGAAGTTATCCTTTCGATTTAGTATCAAGACACTTGATTCTAGTAAAAGCTCTTGCGCAAGAAGGTTGGCTAGAGATTTTTTGTAAAAACACTAGCCCCGATCAGTTCATACATAATGAGAATGTTTTAATCCCTTTTGATTTTTCCATGTATTTTGAATTCTCATTATGTATATTGTATATTATATTTTAAGGGAGGAGCCGTATGAGGTGAAAATTTCACGTACGGTTCTGGAACGGCGATTCTTTGAATCGAATAACGACCGTAACGGATGTCAGCTCAATCCGAAGGAAATTATGCGGAAGCTTTACAGAATTATTATGAAGCTATGCGACTAGAAATCGATCCTTACGATCGAAGTTATATACTCTATAATATAGGCCTTATTCACACAAGTAATGGAGAACATACAAAAGCTTTAGAATATTATTTTAGGGCACTAGAACGAAACCCATTCTTACCACAAGCTTTTAATAATATGGCAGTGATCTGTCATTACGTGCGGCTATCTCCCCTATAGAAAGAAAAAAGAAGACAAAATTTTTTAGTAAATACTAAAAAAAGGTTCGCTACAAACGCATCGTCCAAAACGACGATTTCTTTGAGCTGTAGCAAAGAAATAAACTTCATACTAATAGAAGTCAAAATGTGCCTAGATACTTTTTTCTATATCTATGGATAAAAAAAAGATCTAATTGATAGAAAAGAAGCACCGTAAAGATCAATTAATGAGGTTTTGGTCCAATACATTAAGAAAAGAACTGCTTACTTATGCCTATATAGATAAAAATATAAGATAGAAAAAGTTAGGAATTAACTTATGTAATAGAGTCGATCCACTAAGACTAAGGTATTGAGCGGCGGTGTAGGATCAAATCCCAAAGATAGTAAGGC